TGTTGCTGTCGGAAAAAGGAGAAGTCCAACTCCTAGTAAAATAGGTACTGGAAGTGGAATGAAAGGGATAATCCATGAATATTGATATGTATGTTCCATAAAATAAAAAATCCTTTTTATTTTATTCTTAAATTTATTATTTCTTATTCACTGGTTTGTATATATTTTTTTTTTCAAAGGGGACAATAAAAAAGGACGCGATTTCAAACCTAAATAGACTTTTTTTCGAATTAGTATAATTCTTCAGAAATCTTTGAAAAGAAATATATATTCAAATCAAAAAATTAGAAGTGATTAAATAATATTACTAAGTTACTGTCAAAAAAAATTTATTTGTCTTTTTTTTTATTACTACTAAATAAAATTGTGATTTTATACAGATAGAGAAAAAGTGAATTATAATTCCGTATTACAATAATTTATATACATATATTAAGAATAGAACAAAGATTTACACGACAAAAAACTACTTAATATTTATTATATAAAAAAAACTTTACCTAAAACAAAGTTATTTGAGTTTGATTATTTAGAATAATTAAGGAATGAATTTGAATTCTGGAATTTAGTGATTGTCTTCCAGTACACTAAGTGAGCTTTTTTTATTTGCAAGAAAGATTATTATAATCGATATTTTTTTTACATATGATCTGAAGAAATCTCATAATTTTTTTGATAATATAATCTAAAAGTCTAGATTAATTAAATAAGCACTCTCGTACGGATTTCAAACGTTAAATAAAAAAAATTTAATAACCAAATAAAAAAAAGGTAAAAAACCGTTGGGTTTTAAACTTTTGAATATCTTTTTTGTTTTGAAAATAATATATAATAAAATTTGAAAGGAAAAAAAAACTCGATATGGAGTAAGAAAAAATAATAAATGTCTTTGACATCCAATTATACCACTGAAAAACTTTTTTTTCATTTTTGAATGGCAGTTCCAAAAAAACGTACTTCTATCTCGAAAAAGCGTATTCGTAAAAAAATTTGGAAAAGGAAGGGATATTGGACATCCTTGAAAGCTTTTTCGTTAGGGAAATCACTTTCTACAGGTAATTCCAAAAGTTTTTTTGTACAACAAAATAAATAAAAAAAAAAACACTATAATAATTAGAATTAGCCTAACTTAAAAAAAATTTTTAGAATACATATAACAAAATAGGAACCAAAAGAAAAAAAAAAGACAATATATAGATAAAAAAAGAAAGGTTCACCCCCTTTTTTTAGTTCCAAAAACGGGATTCTTTTTTTCCCATCACTACACTACCTTGATGCAATAATAAATAAAGATCTTTATTTCCTCAATAAGAGGAAATAAAGATCTTTAAGCCAAATTAATAGGTTCTCAATGATTTTCAGTAAAAAAATGACTTTATATATTATTTCCTCTGAATTATTATATTCTTTACTGGAATGAAATTCCTAAAAGCAGCTGTCCACAATTAAGTGAATATTAGATAATAATAATAAATAATAATATATGCTTTTTAAGTGATCAAAAAATCTTATGTTTGGACTGTTTGTAGAATATAAAAAGATGCATCAAAATAAATATTTTGATAATTCTTTTTTTAATTTCTCTTGAGCAATTAGGAAAATCTGATTTTATTTCAAATTTCTAAGGATTTTGGAGAAGTTTTAATTTTTAGAAAAAACCTTTTTTTTATTAATGGAACTGATAAGTTGAATTTATCATTTTTTTTTTAATCATATAAATGAAAAAAACATGATAAAGAGCATTTAGGGTTTTGTCTTTGGGTTGAAGCCCCAACTACTTGAATTTAGTTACATTTTTCATTGTATTCTAGAAAAAAGTATCAAGGACAAAAAGTAAATTTAAATAATTTCAAATAACTCAGATAAAAAAAAAAAAAAGATCTTAATTGAATTAAAACCCCCAATACCTATTGAAACAAGTTTTTATTCATTAAATCAATTGTCAATTCCAGTCAATTGACTTCTTTATTTCATTTTTTATCCCGACGATTGAATATTGAATAAAAACTTGTTAGTATTGTTTTGAACAAGTTGCCGCTATGGTGAAATTGGTAGACACGCTGCTCTTAGGAAGCAGTGCGATAGCATCTCGGTTCGAGTCCGAGTAGCGGCATAAGATCTTATAAAAGAGATATTATAAGTTTTATAAGAAAAAAGGGTTTATAAGAAAAAAAATACCCGACTTTTTTTTCTAAAATCGGGTAAAACCTAGTATTAATTTATTAATTTTTAACAAATTTTTTATGATTTTTTCAATTTTAGAGCATATATTAACTCATATATCTTTTTCAGTCGTTTCAATTGTACTGACAATTTATTTTTTAACTTTAGTAGTTAATTTAGATGAAATCATAGGATTTTTTGATTCATCAGATAAAGGAATCGTAATTACATTTTTTGGTATAACAGGATTATTATTCACTCGTTGGATTTATTCAGGACATTTTCCATTAAGTAATTTATATGAATCATTAATTTTTCTTTCGTGGGCTTTTTCAATTATTCATATGGTTTCCTATTTTAATAAAAAACACAAAAATCACTTAAACGCAATAACTGCGCCAAGTGCTATTTTTATTCAGGGTTTTGCTACTTCAGGTCTTTTAAACAAAATGCCTCAGTCTGCAATATTAGTACCAGCTCTCCAGTCCCAGTGGTTAATGATGCACGTAAGTATGATGATATTAGGCTACGGCGCTCTGTTATGCGGATCATTATTATCAATAGCTCTTCTAGTGATTACATTTCGCAAAGTCAGACCTACTTTTTGGAAAAAGAATATCAAAACAAAATTTTTACTAAATGAATTATTTTCTTTTGATGTACTTTACTACATAAATGAAAGAAATTCTATTTTACTACAACAAAACAGTAATTTTAGTTTTTCTAGAAATTATTATAGGTATCAATTGATTGAACAGTTAGATTTTTGGAGTTTTCGTATTATTAGTTTTGGATTTATCTTTTTAACCGTCGGCATTCTTTCAGGAGCTGTATGGGCTAATGAGACGTGGGGTTCATATTGGAACTGGGATCCAAAAGAAACTTGGGCATTTATTACTTGGACCATATTTGCAATTTATTTACATATTAAAACAAATAGGAATGTTAGGGGTATAAATTCTGCCATTGTGGCTTCGATAGGTTTTCTTTTAATTTGGATATGCTATTTTGGCGTCAATCTTTTAGGAATAGGTTTACATAGTTATGGTTCATTTACACCGAATTAAAGAAAACTGTAACAAAAAAAAAGGAATCCAAATAAAAAAGAATAGCATCTATATCTAACTTCATATAATATAAGTTAAGAAATCTAATTTAGTAAATAATCAAGAACCTTTTGAATCAAGTAGTACAATGATTCAAAAGGTTCTCACAATACAAAGACCAAAGACTTCTGATTACAATTTAATTTAATGCTTTTTTTTATTTCCTGAAAACTATCCATAAAAATAATTAGATAAAATGGATTCGACCTTGTCACTTGCTAATGAGAGCACAAAATCAGGATAAATCCCAATACCAATTATGGGTAGAAGAATAGAGATTGAAAGAAATAACTCTCGGGGTCCGGAATCAAAAAAAGAAAAATTTTTGACATTAATTAACTTGTATCCATAGAACATTTGGCGTGACATAGATAATAAATATATAGGAGTTAATATCATTCCAATTGCCATTACAAAAATAATTAAAATTTTGGAAATTAAGAAATATTTTTGGCTGGTAATTATTCCAAAAAAAACAATTAATTCTGCAACAAAACCACTCATGCCCGGTAATGCAAGGGAAGCCATCGATAAAATAGTGAACATTGTAAATATTTTTGGAATGGAGATAGCCATTCCACCCATTTCATCAAGATAAACAAGCCGAATTCTATCATAACTCGTCCCTGCCAAGAAAAAAAGTGCAGCGCCAATAAATCCATGAGAGATTATTTGTAAAATAGCTCCATTAAGTCCAGGATCCGTTATAGAACTAATACCTATTATTATAAAACCCATATGAGATACAGAAGAATAGGCTATTCTCTTTTTTAAATTACGTTGACCGGGAGATGTTGAAGCTGCATAAATTATTTGGATTGTACCGACTACCAGCAACCAAGGAGAAAACATAGAATGGGCGTGAGGTAATAATTCCATATTGATTCGAACCAACCCATAGGCTCCCATTTTTAATAAGATTCCGGCGAGAAGCATACAGGTACTGTAATGTGCCTCACCGTGGGTGTCAGGTAACCAAGTATGTAAAGGTATAATCGGCAATTTGACAGCAAAAGCAATAAGAAATCCAATATAAAAAAGTATTTCGAGTGTGACAGGATAGGATTGATTAGCTAAGAGTTCTAAATTTAATGTTGGTTCGTTCGAACCATATAAACTTAGACCTAAAACTCCTATTAATAAAAAAATAGAACTTCCTGCTGTGTATAAAATAAATTTTGTAGCTGAATACAGACGTTTCTTTCCACCCCACATGGCTAAAAGTAGATAAACGGGAATTAATTCTAATTCCCACATGATGAAAAAAAGTAGAAGATCCCGAGAAGAAAATGATCCTATTTGACCGCTGTACATTGCTAACATCAGGAAATGGAATAATCGGGAATCCCGAGTAACTGGAAAAGCCGCTAAAGTCGCTAAAGTAGTAATAAATCCCGTCAGTAAAATAGTTCCTATAGAAAGTCCATCTACTCCCATTCTCCAGTAAAAATCAAAAAAATTGATCCATTTATAACCTTCGGACAGTTGAATTAATGGATCGTCCATTTTAAAATTATAACAAAAAGCGTAGGTCGTTAGAAGAAGTTCTAAGATACAAATGCATATAGTATACCATTTATTGACTTTATTTCCCCTATGCGGGAGAAATAACATTAACGAACCAGCAGATATTGGAAAAATAACAATTATTGTTAACCAAGGAAAATCGTTCGTGGTAAAGACAAGATACACCAGGTCCAAAGAACGCGTACTCAAAAAAAATATATATAAATAAAAAAATATAATTTAACTTTTTTGAGTACGAGTACTTGTCAATAAAAAAAATAAAATGTATTCCAAATTTATTCAAATGAGGTTTTCGGTAACGTATCAATAAGCTAGACCCATACTTCGAGTTGTTTCATGCCATAAATAAACTCGAACGCTCAAAAAATCCGTTGGACAGGCGGATTCACATCTCTTACAACCAACACAGTCCTCGGTTCTTGGGGCGGAAGCTATTTGCTTAGCTTTACATCCATCCCACGGTATCATTTCTAATACGTCTGTAGGGCATGCTCGAACACATTGAGTACATCCTATACAGGTATCATAAATTTTTACTGAATGTGACATAGGATCGATAGTTTTTTGAATGTCATAAATTTTCAATCTAGTAAACTTCTAACTGAATGATATATTAAAATACTAGATGAAGCAATGATTTCCTTTAATAGAATTTTTGTAATGAATTCTGGCTCAATTGATAAAAAAAAGGGGCTAAAATACTTTGATTTCTTAGATTTTCACAAATATAAACTAGTGGGTCATAACCTATTATATATCCAAATTGCAATCTATAATTTTTTTTTTTATGCTACTTATTTAATAAGGTCGATTGGTTGATGCGAGTCGATTTTCTGTTACGATAAATTGATGAGACTATAGCTAATCCAATAGCTGCTTCAGCAGCTGCAATTGCTATAACAAAAATGCAGAAAATATCCCCTTTTAGTTGGGAATTATCAAAAAAATCAGAAAATGTTACGAAATTCATATTAACTGCATTGAGTATAAGTTCAAGACACATAAGAGCCCTAACCATATTTCGACTAGTGATCAATCCATAAAGACCAATCAAAAATAAATAGGCACTCAAAACAAGTACATGTTCGAGTATCATTCAGCAACTCCTTATCAATTTTGATTCATTTCAATATGAAAAATAATTCACCGGATTCAATCACCTAGAATGTAACAAAAAAATACGAATAAAAACTAGATTAGGTAAAAAAAATTTCAAATATATATCAAATATAAAAATTGATATTTAAAATATGAAATAGTATTCAATCAAATTTAATTGAATGAACGGAAAAATCATAACATACGCAAAGTTTTCTTTTGTCTTTACAAATTTGAACGGTTTTTATTGACGAGCCACAGAAATTGCACCTATCAAAGCAACTAAAAGAATTATTGAAATGAGTTCAAATGGAAGAAAAAAATCTGTTGATAAATGAATTCCTATTTGTTGACTATTACTTATTAAATCTTGCTCTAGAATCTGGTTTAATCTTGTAGTCCAAATAACCCCGTACCACGACGTATCGAGAATAGTAGAAAGTAATGAAAAAAGAATAGTTGTACAAACCAACGAAGTAATCCCATTCCCAACGGTCCACAGATTGAAATCTGTGGAATATTCTGAATCATTCATGAACATCACAGCAAATATGATTAAAACATTTATGGCCCCCACGTAAATAAGGAGTTGTGCAGCAGCTACAAAATGGGAATTTGATAGAATATACAATAAAGATATACAAAAAAGAACAAATCCTAAGGAAAAGGCTGAAAATATTGGATTGGGAAGTAATACCACTCCCAGACCTCCTACTAGAAGACCGGATCCCAGAAAAACTAAAAGAAAATCATGTATTGGTCCAGGCAAATCCATTATATTATTAAAATAAGAAAAAAATCGAAACCCTTTTCATGACCTTATTAATTTAACCGGGAAATTTGTTTTTAATATGTTTCTAATAGAGTTAAATTAGAATCTAATGGATATGAATTGATGTAGATACAATTATTAGACAGTTTCTCGTTTTTTATTCTAAAGTGTATTTTCAACCTATCTATTTCAAGAAAGGAATTACGAATATATTATATTAAAAGAATGAGCCTTAATACTTAATATTATTATATAAATACAATCCAAGTTTTTAATTAAATTCTTTATATAATTCAAAAATTTTGAATTCTTTTTTTAATCAAATTAATGGGTTTACCCTTTTTTTGTTTGAGGTGAATTCAAAATTGTTCGAATAGTGTAATCGTCAATTACTGACATTGGTAAACGACCCAAAGCTATTTGATTATAATTCAATTCGTGACGATCATAAGTTGAAAATTCATATTCTTCAGTCATTGACAAACAATTTGTTGGACAATACTCAACACAATTACCACAAAAAATACAAATTCCAAAATCAATACTGTAATTAAGCAATCGTTTTTTTCGAATATTAGTTTCCAATTTCCAATCAACAACAGGCAGATCTATAGGACATACTCGAACACATACTTCACAAGCAATGCATTTATCAAATTCAAAATGGATTCGACCGCGGAAACGTTCGGATGTTATTAATTTTTCGTAGGGATATTGAATAGTTACAGGTAAACGATTTGTGTGGGATAAGGTAATCATGAAACCTTGACCAATATATCTTGCAGCTCGTAGGGTTTGTTGACCATAATTCATGAACCCGGTTATCATAGGAAGCATATTGTAATTATCTATGAATAATTTTATCTTTGTTTCTTTCTCTTGTTTAAAACAAATAATGAATATGTTGGATTCATTTTAAATTTAGAGTGAAAAGAGTTGGAAAGAAGTTGTTAATAATAGATTACCAAGGGAAATAGGTAAAAGAAATTTCCATCCAAGATTTAATAGTTGATCCATTCTTAGCCTAGGTAAAGTCCATCTTGTTGCGATAGAAATGAACAAGAACAAATAAGTTTTAGCTAATGTAATAAAGATACCAATTGTTGTTCCAAAAATTTGATCCCTTTGAAATAGCTCCAGAATAGATATATACGGAATAGAAATATTCCAACCGCCTAAGTATAGAACTGTTACAAATAATGAGGAAATTAATAGATTTAGATAAGAAGCAACGTAAAATAAACCAAATTTGATACCTGAATATTCAGTTTGATAACCTGCTATTAATTCTTCTTCCGCTTCTGGTAAATCAAACGGTAACCTCTCGCATTCTGCTAGGGAAGAAATTAGAAAAATGATAAAACCTATAGGTTGACGCCACAAGTTCCATCCCCAAAAACCATATTTTGATTGTGCCTCAACTATATCAACTGTACTTAAACTGTTAGATAATCCTAGTCGGCGATAACATTACTATTTTCACCGCTATTACAAAACCGTACATGAGGTCGTCGCCTCATACGGCTCCTCGGGGGCCATAAATAAATCTAAGGACCAGATTAGTATTATTTAGATGGATATGATGTGTTCTAAAATAGATTAAATAGAAATATATCTGAGGTCCCGAATTATACCAATGGAATTCTGTCTGCTCAAATTCTAAGAATAAAAAAAAGCGCTTCGGAATTCATCTCATCCTTTACAAATTTGAATTTCTATTTGTTGAGTAATAACTAAATCCTTTAATAAAATACTCCTTGTAAAAATAAAAATAGGTATTTCAGCTCATCGTGATTTTCGATTACGAAAAAGAATTAGACATCCTATTAGTTTATAGTTTATTATTCATGACAGAAATTCTATTTTATTTTCGAAATATATGAAAAAAAATATCCTTGTTTCGTTCCTATTCTTCTTTCTTTTTTAGAAAAAAATTTTAAAAAATAAAGGATTATTTCGTTTCTGATAGTCATTCCATTTATCGGTGGATAGGAGCATACTCTGAATCGGAATCTTGGGGAGTACTGTCTGATCATTTCTACTAATTTCAAGCCCCAATTAACCTTCTTTTTTTTGTTATCTTATGTTATGCATAAATATCCTTTTCAATTTGGTTAATCTCTATTACAAATTCTTTGTGTATTTTGGTGTTTCTAACCATCCACTCACTTTTACCTAATTGCCGCTCACTTTGTATGTAATACATGTATGTTAATCTATATAACTGATAGTGAAAACGTCATACGGTTATTTAACCCGCTTCAAGCCAGGATGACTAATCAACCAACCTTGGGGTAAAGTGATTCTTACACTTATGTTTATTTCTGTTTAACCTTTGTACATAGGAAATGAGACTCAATTTTTCTTTTTACTGCTAATTTCTGAGCAGTTTTTTTTCACTCATATATAACTATCAAATTCCTTTTATTAAGATTAACTCCAAAGATAAATATATATTCCGTTTTTTAACTTATTTTTTAACTTATTCGTCTAGAAGAAACGGAATAGTCAAAATAAACGTTTATGTTTCAACGAATCGCACGTAGAGATATTGATAAAACACATAGAGTTAATGGTATTTCATAACTAATAGATTGGGCAGCAGCCCGCAGACCACCTAAAAAAGAATATTTATTATTTGATCCATATCCTGACATAAGAAGTCCAATAGGAGCAATACTTGAGATGGCAATCCATAAAAAAATACCGATATTGAGATCTGCTAAAACAAGGTGATTGCTAAAAGGAATTACTGAATAACTTAGTAAAATTGAGATAACTGCTATAGATGGTCCAATACTAAATAAAGGAGTATTTCCTCTAGATGGACGAAGATTTTCTTTGAAAAGTAGTTTTGTCCCGTCGGCTAGAGCTTGAAGAATTCCCAACGGGCCGGCGTATTCAGGTCCAATACGTTGTTGTATCCCGGCAGATATTTCTCTTTCTAACCACACAATTACTAGTACACCTGTTATGATTCCCAATACAAGAGAAAATATAGGGACAAATATCCATATGAGTCCATAGACCTCTTTTAAAGATTCCAATCTAACAAAAGAATTTATAGTTTGGACTGCTGTTGCATAAATTATCATTTTAACGATCAACTTCTCCCATAATTATATCTATGCTACCGAGTATCGTCATAATATCAGCCAATTTCATTCTTTTAACTAGTTCAGGAAGAATTTGCAAATTAATAAAACCCGGTGGTCGGATTTTCCATCTCCAAGGAAAACCACTTTGATCTCCTATGAGAAAAATTCCCAATTCCCCTTTTGGAGCTTCCACTCTTACATAAAGTTCTTGTTTCGATAATTCAAAAGTAGGAGAAGGTTTTTTACTAATGAATCGATAGTCAAAATCATTCCATTCTGGATTCCTTTTTCTATCAAAGCTTCGGCTTTCTAAATTCTCATAGGGACCCCCCGGAAGTCCTTCCAGAGCCTGTTGAATAATTTTTATGGATTCTGTCATTTCGCTAAGTCGTACTAAATAACGAGCTAATGAATCTCCTTGTTTTTGCCACTGAATTTCCCATTCAAATTCATCGTAAGACTCATAACGATCAACTTTACGAAGATCCCATGGTATTCCGGATGCGCGTAGCATTGGTCCGGATAAACCCCAATTTATTGCTTCTTCCCCACCAATAATCCCAACTCCTTCAACCCGTTCTAAAAAAATAGGATTTCGTGTAATAAGTTTTTGATATTCAACAACTTCTGTTAAAAAATAATCACAAAAATCCAAGCATTTATCTATCCAACCATAAGGTAAATCAGCCGCTATTCCTCCAATACGAAAAAAATTATGCATCATTCTCATACCGGTGGCAGCTTCGAATAGATCATATACAAATTCTCGTTCTCTAAAAATATAGAAAAAAGGAGTCTGTGCACCAATATCTGCCATAAAAGGGCCGAGCCATAACAGATGAGAAGCTATACGACTCAATTCCAGCATAATTACTCTGATATAGCTGGCCCTTTTAGGAACTTGAATATTTCCCAATTGTTCTGGTCCATTTACTGTTATTGCTTCTGTAAACATAGTAGCTAAATAATCCCATCGGGTTACATAAGGTAAATATTGTATAATTGCTCGGTTTTCTGCAATTTTTTCCATTCCTCTGTGTAAATAACCCAATATGGGTTCACAGTCAACAACATCCTCACCATCTAGAGTAACAATTAAGCGAAGAACACCATGCATGGATGGGTGGTGAGGTCCCATATTGACTATCATAAGATCTTTTCCTGTAACTGGTCTCTTCATAAGTTTTTCCTTTGATTCGTTCTGGCATGAATTAGATTGCTGAAAAATAAAAATTCAAGATCTAAAAAATTAACTAATTCACAATTTTTGAATTTAACGAGTTTTTAATTCCCGAATATTCAACTGATTAATTAATTCTTTATAACGTACTCTATTTTTTTTTGACAAATAAGCCAGCAGCCGTTGACGTTTTCCCAGAATTTTTCGTAGACCCCTCTGAGATAAATAATCTTTTCTGTGCAATTCCAAATGTGAAGTAAGTCTTCGTATCTTATTAGTGAAAATAAATACTTGAAATTCAACAGATCCCCTGCTTTCTTCTTTTTGTTCTTGAAATGAAATGAATGCATTTTTTATCATAAAAAGAAATCCTTCCCCTTTTAATATGAATTGAAAGATATGAATTTTACTGATCAGTAATAATAATGGTAGTTTTTTTGTACAAGGATATGAATTTAATTATCAACTGAGGATTCTGTAAATTTTTTTCTGGATCTGCTCTGATTGGTATCTATGTCATTGATTAAATTAATCTCATGTATAAAGATTGATTGAATTTAAAACAAACCCTCATATTTGTGCATACAGTTGGTTTCATATAACGTAACTTATATATTATATATAGTAAAAAGGATCTATCATTAATGAATTGGAAATCGCGTATACATGTGTATTCTTATCATACTGAAATGATTTCCGTTAGTAGTATTAAACCAATAGCGATTCATACAAGCTAAATCTTCTAATCTAAAATTGGGCCAAAGAAAGGATTTGAATTTAATTAGGTTATTTTGATCCTTATCAAGATCTTTCTTTTTATGCAAAACTGTGGTCAAGTTTTGAATATTCTTATCAAATCTTGAATTTCTATCGCTCGCATTTTTTTTTTTTAAGTTGAAACAAATTAGAATTCGAAATTCTCTACGTCGTTTAGGGGATAGAATATTTTCAGGGACAAAAAAATCATAATGATTTTTTTTTCTATTTACAGTTTTCTTTTGATATTTTGTAATGGATTTTTCAATTTTTTTTTTGTATCTTTTACTTATTTTGTGTTTATTTTTCTGAACCAATGAAATACCTATAGTTCTATATATAATAAGTTGTCCATTGTTTTGTACAGATAAACGGACAGGTTCAATAATCAATATTCCTTTTTTCATCAATTTTGCCAAAGTGAAATTCTTCTCAATCATTAGAATGTCTAGGCTCATCTCTCCTCTTTCAATAGAAGATATTGCGATTTCGTTTGGATTTTTTAGTCTAATCAAGAGACAGTATACTTTTACATTATTGAGAATTTTTTGATTAAAAAAACAATTCCATCGCAATTGAAAACGCGAATGTCTTGTGAGAAATAAATCAAGTTCCACTTCTGTATTGCTTTTGGATTGTTTTTTATTTTGACGTTTTTTTTTCTTCGATTCTGCATAAATTTCTTGAATAGTTTTTTCTTGGTTTGATAGAGCTGATTCAGGATTTATTTGTTTTTCGTTATCTGATTCAAGCTCTACTTCATCGGCCAATTCTTTTTCTTCGTTATTTAGATTATAAAATAGAAGGGATTTATTTTCATTTGATGGTATAAAACTTGTTTTCTTTCGAGTGATCTTTTTATTAACATTTATGTTTTCATTAAAATTAAAAAGAAGTAATTTGATTGGTATGACCCACGGTTTCGTTTTATATGTACTAGAAAATAATAAAAATTCTGGAAAGAAAAAAAATTCAAAATTTGTTATACAAGGATTTAGTATTTCTTCATTCATTCCCATCCAATCAAAAAAGTTTCTTTTTTGGTTGGCAAGACTAGTCTTAGTTATTTTATCAATTCTTTGATAATTCTGAACTTTAGTATTAATATATTTTTTTTTACTCTTGGTATCAACCCAAGGCTCAATATTGACTTTTTTTGTAAACCAAAAGTTGAGAATTCTCCAATCCAAATATTTTCTATGCCGAATTTCCCCTGTACCCCGAATATTATATTTTTCTAGAAAACAAGAGACTAAACAATTATCTAGAGCAATGCCTATAGACATGTCAAATTTTTTTTCTGTAGAATTAATAGATTTGTAGCAAAAAAGATTATATATAGAATCTTTTTTTAAATTATGTTTTGGATTTAATAATAAGTTGGCCTCAAAAAAATTGTCTTTTTTGGAATTATCAAATTTCTTTTTTTCATATGAATCTTCTTTGGTTAAACTTGGATTTAGAACTAGAGAGTCTTGGGTTATTTTCGTTTTCCATTTTTGGGTTACTAATCTAGCCCATGCAACCTGAGGTAAATTGTATTGATAATGACTTCGTAACCAGTTTTTCCATTGATTTACTTCGGAATTAAAAAAGGTTTTATCTTTCAATTCATAATGAAAGATTCCTTGTTCTTGAAAAAAATCCTTTATTTGATTCTTAACAAAAAAGGAGGTTATGCATATGTTATATTCAAGAACAGCCTTTAATTTAGAAAAGTTACTAACTTGAATTTGTGATAATTTGTAAAATACATATGCTTGTGATAAAGAGCATAGGTCATAACTAATTTTTTTTTTATTGGATATTAAATTTTTGATAGTCGAAATAAAATAAATGGTATTTTTTTTTTTATTAATTTTTTCTACTTTTTCTTCATTCTTGTAAATATATTTATTAAGAATTGTTTTTGTTGATTCAAAAAAAAGTTGTGTAGTAATTCTTGGAATATTACTGATACCTAGAAAAATAGCTATAGACAGTTGTTCGATGCAAAATTTTATAAAAAAAATGGATTTACGAATAAATCGGGTATTTTTTCTTTTGAATATCTGCCAAATTCTTTTTGCTGACTCAATTATTTTAGAATCATAACGCAGTTTGTTACAACTATTAGTTAGGTTTTCTTTTTCTTTTGAAATTTCTTCGATTTGATTTCTGATTGTCTTTATTCTATCAATCAAATTTTTTATTTTGTTTTCGCTGAGTGAAGAATTTCTCCACTCCATGGATTTATTTTGAACAGATAGTTCATAAATCATCTGATTACTCATTATTGAATCTTTTTTCGTTTCATTTAATTCAAATATTTCTCTCGGGCCAAATACTGGAATTTTATTTGGTTTTGAAAGGTTTTTTCTTTTTACTTTTATAAAAAGAGAGTTTTTGAGAATCCAGTTTTTAATTTCTTTTGCGACTTTTAGGCAAATTGTTGCTCTTTCTTTGAAAATCCCTAAAACCAGAAAAGGCTTAGTTTTTAATTTTTTGATTCTTTTTTTTAATTCTTTAGAAATAGGTTGAAAAAAAGAAGGCTTTCTTTGGGCAGAACCAAAGGGCAGTTCGGTTTCCATTCCCCAAACTGTTAAAAAACAAAAAGCATTTTTTTCTCCTTTGGCTTTTGTTTTTTTTAGTCGAGCCTTCTGAGATGATTGAAATTTAGATTTATGCCAAGGTTTAAGATAAAAAGGAAATAGGATTTTTATCTGAATACCATCCGTTAACCAGTTTCTTGGAAATTCTGTTTCGGATAGTTGAACCCCATTATAAGTGCATTTAACATGCATTTCACGTTTCCAATCCTTTAAATCCTCAGACCACTCGGGAATTTGAAATAATAACATACGGACGCTATTTTTCATTATTATCAATAAAGGTAATATAATATATTTTCTAAGAATAGATTGAGTTATTAAGAGAAAACCTCTTATTATTTGAGCAAAGAGGAAGCTATCCCAAGTTTCTGCAATTTCTATCCGTCTTTTTTCTTCTATTTTTGATTGCTCTTCTTCTTTTTTATCAATTTTTTTTTTTTTTTTGTTTTTCCACATAAAATTTCTAAGAATTTTTTTTTTTAGTCCCCGTATATCAAACGAAAACAAAAAAAGTTTATCTATTCTATCAAAAAAAAGGGGGGAATGTACTTTTGCTTGAAAAAATTCCCAAATAACAGTTTTACGCCTTTGGGAACGCATGGATCCTTTAATTATCTCTCGACGAAAATCAGATTGTTGTGAATAACGGATCAAAGCCATTTCATCATTTTGATCAGAATTTTGATTATCAGTAAAAATCACAACACGT